GCTAATGTAGCTTATCTAAAGCATAACGCTGAAGACGTTAAGATGGGCCCTAGAAAGCTCCGTCAGCATAAAGGCTTGGTCCTGACTTTGTTATCAACTCTAGCTAAACTTACACATGCAAGTATCCGCGCCCCTGTGAGGATGCCCTAATACTCCCCCGCCCGGGGACAAGGAGCTGGTATCAGGCACAACCCTGTTGGCCCATAACGCCTTGCATCGCCACACCCCCAAGGGAATTCAGCAGTGACAAATATTAAGCCATAAGTGAAAACTTGACTTAGCCAAAGCTAAAAGAGCCGGTAAAACTCGTGCCAGCCACCGCGGTTATACGAGAGGCTCAAGTTGATAACCATCGGCGTAAAGCGTGGTTAGAGTAAAACTATTAAATAAAGCCGAAGGCCCTCAAAGCAGTTACAAGTGTTCGAGGAGCAGAAGCTCACTAACGAAAGTGGCTTTAAGTTACTTGACCCCACGAGAGCTATGACACAAACTGGGATTAGATACCCCACTATGCTTAGCCCTAAACATTGACAGCACGCTACATATGCTGTCCGCCTGGGAAGTAAGTGCACGAGCTTGAAACCCAAAGGACTTGGCGGTGCTTTAGACCCCCCTAGAGGAGCCTGTTCTGGAACCGATATTCCCCGTTCAACCTCACCTTTTCTTGTTTTTACCGCCTATATACCGCCGTCGCAAGCTTACCCCGTGATGGTCAAATAGTAAGCAAAATCGGCACAGCCCAGAACGTCAGGTCGAGGTGTAGCGCATGAAAAGGGAAGAAATGGGCTACATTCCCTAGCCAGGGAATACGGATGATGCCCTGAAAAAATGCATCTGAAGGAGGATTTAGTAGTAAGCTGGAAATAGAGCGTCCCGCTGAAGCTGGCCCTGAAGCACGCACATATCGCCCGTCACTCTCCCCAAGCGCCCAAAAATTTTTTAACTAAAATGCCAAACTAGCAAAGGGGAGGCAAGTCGTAACATGGTAAGTGCACCGGAAGGTGTACTTGGCAGAACAGGGCTTAGCTAAGCATAGGTATAGCGTCTCCCTTACACTGAGAAGTCACCCGTGCAAACCGGGTCGCCCTGATACTAAACAGCTAGCCCCCTTAACTAATTATAACACCCCCTCATTTATAACCCCTTACAAACTAGCAAGTTTAAAACAAATCATTTTTCCTCCTTAGTATGGGCGACAGAAAAGGATGTACGGAGCAATAGAAAAAGTACCGCAAGGGAACGCTGAAAGAGAAATGAAACAACCCAGTAAAGTTCAAAATAGCAGAGACTTCGCCTCGTACCTTTTGCATCATGATTTAGCTAGTGTACCCCAAGCAAAACGCATTTTAGTTTGACACCCCGAAACTAAGTGAGCTACCCCAAGACAGCCTAGTCTATAGGGCAAACCCGTCTCTGTTGCAAAAGAGTGGGAAGATCTTTGGGTAGAGGTGACAGATCTACCGAACTTAGTTATAGCTGGTTGCCCGAGAATTGAATAGAAGTTCAGCCCCGCGGCTTCTCCCCTCACCCGAGGAATTTATTTCACCTGACAAATTACAGAAACCACGAGAGTTAGTCAAAGGAGGTACAGCTCCTTTGAAACAAGATACAACTTTTACAGAAGGATAAAGATCATACTAGACCAACGGTATAATGTCTTGGTGGGCCTAAAAGCAGCCATCCATACAGAAAGCGTTAAAGCTCGGACATAAATAGTATCCTATAATTCCGATTTAAAATCTTATTCCTCTAGAAGTACCGGGCCGTCCCATGCCTCCATGGGAGCGATTATGCTAGAATGAGTAACAAGAGAGCCCGCCTCTCTCCTGACACATGTGTAAGTCGGAACGGACCCCCCACCGACCCTTAACAGCCCCAAAAGAAGAGGGCACTGAGTGTGAAAGCAACCAACAAGAAAAACCTCCAAAAACCTACTGTTGACCCTACACAAGAGTGTCCCCAAGGAAAGACTAAAAGAAAAAGAAGGAACTCGGCAAACACATAAAGCCTCGCCTGTTTACCAAAAACATCGCCTCTTGCAAAGATGAAGAATAAGAGGTCCTGCCTGCCCAGTGACTCTGTTTAACGGCCGCGGTATTTTGACCGTGCGAAGGTAGCGCAATCACTTGTCTTTTAAATAAAGACTAGTATGAATGGCAAGACGAGGGCTTGACTGTCTCCTTTTTCAAGTCAGTGAAATTGATCTCCCCGTGCAGAAGCGGAGATATAAACATAAGACGAGAAGACCCTATGGAGCTTTAGACACGAAAGCAGCTTACGTCAATCACCCTAAAATAATAGACTGAACTAGATAGGCCTGCCCGAATGTCTTCGGTTGGGGCGACCGCGGGGAAGTAAATAACCCCCTTGTGGAATGGGAGCACCCTTCTCCTAAAACCAAGAGTGACAGCTCTAAGCAATAGAATCTCTAACCAATTAGATCCGGCCTTGCCGATCAACGGACCAAGTTACCCTAGGGATAACAGCGCAATCCTCTTTTAGAGTCCATATCGACAAGAGGGTTTACGACCTCGATGTTGGATCAGGACATCCTAATGGTGCAGCCGCTATTAAGGGTTCGTTTGTTCAACGATTAAAGTCCTACGTGATCTGAGTTCAGACCGGAGTAATCCAGGTCAGTTTCTATCTATGATGCGCTCTTTTCTAGTACGAAAGGACCGAAAAGAGGAGGCCCATACCCAAGGCAAGCCTCCCCCATCACCCGACGAAACCAACTAAAACGGGCAACTGGGAGTCCCTCCCCAGCCTAAGAAAAAGGCATGTTAAGGTGGCAGAGCCCGGCATAATGCAAAAGGCCTAAGCCCTTTATACAGAGGTTCAAGTCCTCTCCTTAACTATGATTTCCGCCCTCATAATTCACATCATTAATCCGCTCGCCTTCATTGTGCCTATCCTGTTGGCTGTGGCTTTCCTGACCCTCCTTGAGCGGAAAGTCTTAGGCTACATGCAACTACGAAAAGGCCCTAATATCGTTGGCCCTTATGGCCTCCTCCAGCCTATTGCTGACGGAGTAAAACTATTTATTAAAGAGCCCATTCGACCTTCTGCAGCCTCCCCCTTCCTATTCCTCTTCGCCCCTATACTTGCCCTAACCCTTGCGCTAACCCTCTGAGCACCCATTCCTATACCCTACCCAGTTGTTGACCTAAACCTCGGACTTCTTTTTATCCTGGCCCTTTCTAGCCTCGCCGTTTACTCCATCTTAGGCTCAGGATGAGCATCAAATTCAAAATATGCCCTAATTGGGGCCCTCCGCGCAGTAGCACAAACCATCTCCTATGAAGTCAGCCTCGGACTCATCTTACTGTGCCTTGTTATTTTCACCGGCGGCTTTACCCTTCAAACCTTTAATATTGCTCAAGAAAGCATCTGACTCCTTCTCCCAGCCTGACCTTTAGCCGCAATATGGTACATCTCAACCCTGGCTGAAACTAACCGAGCCCCCTTTGACTTGACAGAAGGAGAATCAGAACTAGTCTCCGGCTTTAACGTTGAATATGCAGGGGGCCCCTTCGCCCTCTTCTTTCTAGCAGAATACGCCAACATTCTCCTTATGAACACGCTTTCCGCCACTCTATTCTTAGGGGCCTCTCATTTACCCCTTATCCCCGAACTCACAGCTGTAAATTTAATAACAAAAGCCGCCCTCCTTTCCGTCCTCTTTCTTTGAATCCGAGCTTCCTACCCTCGCTTCCGATATGATCAGCTTATGCACCTAATCTGAAAAAACTTCCTGCCCTTAACCCTTGCCCTTGTTGTCTGACACCTCGCCCTACCAATTGCATTCGTAGGACTCCCCCCACACTTTTAACCCAGGAGCTGTGCCTGAAACAAAGGGCCACTTTGATAGAGTGAATAATGAAGGTTAAAGTCCTTCCATCTCCTTAGAAAGAAGGGGCTCGAACCCTATCTGAAGAGATCAAAACTCTTAGTGCTTCCATTACACCACTTCCTAGTAAAGTCAGCTAATTAAGCTTTCGGGCCCATACCCCGACAATGTTGGTTAAAATCCTTCCTTTGCTAATGAGCCCCTATATTTCAGCTACCCTCCTTACAGGCCTTGGCCTAGGAACAACTATTACATTTGCAAGCTCCCACTGAATGCTAGCCTGAATAGGACTAGAAATCAACACCCTTGCTATTCTCCCCTTGATAGCACGACGATTTCACCCCCGAGCAGTCGAAGCCGCCACCAAATACTTTCTGGTCCAGGCATCAGGGGCCGCCATACTACTTTTTGGAGCCGCCACTAATGCATGACTCACCGGCATATGAGATATTACCCAAGAAGCCCACCCCATTGCTATTACCCTAATTTCCTTAGCACTTGCACTTAAGCTAGGCCTGGCCCCCCTGCACGGATGAATGCCCGAAGTTATGCAAGGCTTAGATCTTCTTACAGGACTTCTTCTAGCCTCCTGACAAAAACTAGCCCCCCTCGCCCTTCTTCTTCAGATCCAAACCGACAATTCCACCCTCCTCACCATCCTAGGCACCACCTCACTGCTAATTGGGGGCTGAGGCGGCCTGAGCCAAACACAAACACGAAAAATTATGGCCTACTCCTCCATCTCCCACCTTGGCTGAATAATCCTTGTTCTAAACTATGCGCCTAATATTGCCGTCCTTACACTTTCTCTTTACATTATCATAACCGCTTCAGTCTTCTTGACCTTCTTAGCATGTAAAGCCACCTCCCTAAATAAACTCTCCGCCGAACAAGGCAGTTCCCCAGTAAAAACAGCCCTCATACCCCTGCTCCTGCTCTCCTTAGGAGGCCTCCCCCCACTATCAGGATTTATGCCTAAATGACTAATTCTGCAAGAACTGACTAAACAAGACCTAGTTCCCCTCGCAACACTAGCCGCCTTAACTGCCCTCCTTGGCCTCTTCTTTTATTTACGCATCTCTTATGCAATAACCTTAACCATAGCACCAAATCTCCCAACTGGGGCCACTCCTTGGCGACTGCTCCCCCCTCGCCATACTCTTCCCCTAGCCTTTACCGCAACACTAACCCTGCTAGCCCTCCCTCTAGCCCCTGCAGTCCTTACCCTTACAACCCTTTAAGGGGCTTAGGTTAACACATAGACCAAGGGCCTTCAAAGCCCTAAGCAAGAGTGAAAATCTCTTAGCCCCTGATAAGACTTGCAGGACACTAACCCACATCTTCTGCATGCAAAACAGACACTTTAATTAAGCTAAAGCCTTTCTAGATGGATAGGCCTCGATCCTATAATCTTTTAGTTAACAGCTAAACGCTCTAGCCAGCGAGCTTCCATCTACCTTTCCCCCGCCTGTAAGGCGGAGCAGAGGCGGGGGAAAGCCCCGGCAGGCGTTAGCCTGCAACTTCAGATTTGCAATCTAATATGTGAACACCTCAGGGCTTGATAAGAAGAGGACTTAAACCTCTGTTTATGGGGCTACAACCCACCGCTTAACCCTCAGCCATCTTACCTGTGGCCATTACACGATGATTCTTCTCAACTAATCACAAAGACATTGGCACCCTCTACCTAGTATTTGGTGCCTGAGCCGGAATAGTTGGCACAGCCTTAAGCCTTCTAATTCGAGCAGAACTCAGCCAACCCGGCCCCCTTTTGGGCGACGACCAACTTTATAATGTTATCGTAACAGCACATGCTTTTGTAATAATCTTTTTTATGGTGATGCCCATCATGATTGGGGGATTCGGAAACTGACTTATTCCCTTAATGATCGGGGCCCCTGACATAGCTTTCCCTCGAATAAATAATATGAGCTTCTGATTACTCCCCCCTTCTTTCCTTCTTCTGCTCACCTCCTCTGCTGTAGAAGCCGGGGCGGGCACGGGATGAACCGTTTATCCCCCTCTTGCCGGAAATCTCGCCCACGCAGGAGCCTCTGTAGATTTGGCAATTTTTTCGCTTCACCTCGCAGGGATTTCCTCAATCCTAGGAGCCATTAATTTTATTACAACTATTTTTAACATGAAACCGCCTGCCATAACCCCTTACCAAATGCCCCTCTTTGTCTGAGCCGTACTAATTACCGCTGTTCTTCTACTCCTGTCCCTTCCCGTCCTAGCTGCAGCCATTACAATGCTCCTTACGGACCGTAACTTAAACACCACCTTCTTTGACCCTGCCGGAGGGGGAGATCCAATTCTGTACCAGCACTTATTCTGATTCTTTGGCCACCCTGAAGTCTACATTCTAATTTTACCCGGATTTGGCATAATTTCCCACATTGTTGCCTACTACACTGGTAAAAAAGAGCCCTTTGGCTATATGGGCATGGTCTGAGCTATGATGGCCATTGGTCTTCTAGGCTTCATCGTGTGAGCCCACCACATGTTTACGGTGGGCATGGACGTAGACACCCGAGCATACTTCACATCTGCCACCATAATTATTGCCATTCCAACTGGGGTTAAAGTCTTTAGCTGACTTGCTACCCTACATGGAGGCCACATTAAATGAGACACCCCTCTTCTGTGAGCCCTCGGCTTCATTTTCCTCTTTACAGTTGGGGGCCTCACCGGGATTATCCTGGCCAACTCCTCTCTTGACATTATCCTTCACGACACCTATTATGTAGTTGCCCACTTCCACTATGTCCTCTCCATGGGAGCCGTCTTTGCTATTATTGCAGGTTTTGTTCACTGATTCCCTCTTTTTACAGGATACACCCTTCATGGCTTCTTGACAAAAGTGCACTTTGTTATTATGTTCGTAGGGGTAAATTTAACTTTCTTCCCCCAACATTTCCTCGGGCTCGCGGGCATGCCTCGCCGTTACTCAGACTACCCCGACGCCTACGCCCTATGAAACACAGTCTCTTCCTTCGGCTCTCTAATTTCCCTTCTTGCCGTCGTACTATTCCTGTTTATTATCTGAGAAGCCTTTGCCTCTAAACGAGAAGTGCTAGGCGTAGGCATAACCTCCGTAAACATTGAATGACTACATGGCTGCCCTCCGCCCTACCACACATTTGAAGAGCCAGCTTTTGTTCAAGTACAACAAAACTAACGAGAAAGGGAGGAATTGAACCCCCGTATATTGGTTTCAAGCCAATCACATAGCCACTCTGCCACTTCCTTCATAAGATACTAGTAAAACGGCACATTACACTGCCTTGTCAAGGCAGAAGTGTGGGTTAAACCCCCACGTATCTTGTCCTACCCCAATGGCCCATCCCTCCCAGCTAGGATTTCAAGACGCTGCGTCTCCCCTAATAGAAGAACTTTTACATTTTCATGACCACGCCATGATTATGCTAATTCTTATTAGTACATTTGTAATATACATTATTTGCGTGATATTAACCACTAAAATAGTAGATAAAGACACCCTCGACTCCCAAGAACTAGAAATCGTATGAACTGTAATCCCCGCTGCCGTCCTGGTATCCCTTGCAATGCCCTCCCTCCGCATCCTCTATCTAATAGATGAAGTCAACAAGCCCTCTCTGACCATCAAAGCAATAGGCCACCAATGATACTGAAGCTACGAATATACAGATTTTCAAGAACTCCTATTTGACTCCTATATAATCCCAACGTCAGACCTAACGCCCGGCCAATTCCGCCTTCTCGAAGCCGACCACCGCATGGTAGTACCAGTTGATACCCCTATTCGTATGCTAGTCTCAGCCGACGATGTCCTTCATTCATGAGCACTCCCCGCACTAGGCGTTAAAATAGACGCTGTCCCAGGGCGACTTAACCAGACAGCCCTCATTGCCACACGATCTGGAGTATACTATGGACAATGCTCCGAAATCTGTGGTGCAAATCACAGTTTTATGCCCGTCGTTGTGGAAGCCATCCCCCTACAACGCTTTGAAGACTGATCTACACAGATGCTTCAAGACGCTTCGCCAAGAAGCTAAACAGGGCCTAGCGTTAGCCTTTTAAGCTAAAGATTGGTGACTCCCTCCCACCCTTGGCGAACAATGCCTCAACTTAACCCCGCACCATGACTAGCTATTCTAGCCTTTACCTGATTAGTATTCCTAACTATCCTTCCACTTAAAGTCCTAGCACACAAATTCCCTAACGAACCAACCCTCTCAAGTACCCAAATTCCTAAACCTGAGCCCTGATCCTGACCATGGGACTAAGCTATTTCGACCAATTTGCATCCCCCGTGCTATTTGGTATCCCATTAATGGCCCTCTCCCTTCTTCTTCCTCTTATTTTCCTTCCATCCCCAGCCTCCCGATGGCTCTCTAACCGCCTTCTAACACTCCAAGGATGACTAGTTGGCCGCTTCCTTTATCAAATCTTCTCCCCTTTAAACCCTAAGGCACATAACTGAGCCATGATATTTACCTCTTTGATGCTATTCCTAATTAGCCTAAACATGTTAGGCCTCCTTCCCTATACATTTACCCCTACAACCCAACTATCAATGAACCTGGCCCTCGCAGTTCCCCTTTGGCTAGCAACCGTGATTATTGGCCTACGAAACCAGCCAAAAGTAGCACTAGCTCACCTCCTTCCAGAAGGCACCCCCGTGCTTCTCATCCCTATTCTTATTACCATCGAGACAATTAGTCTACTTATTCGACCCCTGGCCCTAGGGGTCCGGCTCACAGCTAATCTTACAGCGGGCCACCTATTAATGCAACTAATTGCAACAGCAGCCTTTGTTCTCCTCTCAGTTATGCCAGTTGTCGCAATCCTAACCACGGGCGTTCTCTTCCTCCTAACAATTTTAGAGGTCGCAGTCGCAATGATTCAAGCTTATGTCTTCGTATTGCTCCTTTCCCTGTATTTACAAGAGAACGTTTAATGGCACATCAAGCACATCCCTACCACATAGTCGACCCCAGCCCCTGGCCACTAACAGGCGCAATTGCAGCTCTTCTAGTCACATCAGGCCTCGCAACCTGATTCCACTTCCGCTCCACAGTCCTTCTCACCCTAGGAATAGTTCTTCTTCTCCTTACAATGTACCAATGATGACGAGATGTGGTCCGAGAAGGAACATTTTTAGGCCACCACACGCCCCCTGTTCAAAAAGGCCTTCGATGAGGTATAATTCTTTTTATTACCTCCGAAGTTTTCTTTTTCCTCGGATTTTTCTGGGCCTTCTACCATTCTAGCCTCGCCCCTACCCCAGAGCTAGGAGGATTCTGACCCCCCGCCGGAATCACAACTCTTGACCCATTTGAAGTGCCCCTTCTTAACACCGCTGTTCTTCTCGCTTCTGGAGTGACAGTCACCTGAGCACACCACAGTATTATGGAGGGAGAACGAAAACAGGCCATTCATTCCCTAACCCTTACCATCCTTCTAGGCTTTTACTTCACCTTCCTCCAAGCAATAGAGTATTATGAAGCCCCCTTTACAATCGCAGACGGAGTTTACGGCTCAACCTTCTTCGTAGCAACCGGCTTCCATGGCCTCCACGTAATTATTGGCTCAACCTTCCTCGCAGTCTGCCTCCTACGACAAATTTTATACCATTTTACATCCAACCACCACTTCGGATTTGAAGCAGCTGCCTGATACTGACACTTCGTAGACGTCGTATGGCTCTTCCTTTACGTATCCATCTACTGATGAGGCTCTTAATCTTTCTAGTACTAAAGATAGTATAAGTGACTTCCAATCACCTGGTCTTGGTTAAAATCCAAGGAAGGATAATGAATCTCGTCACAACTGTAATTATGATCTCCTCTGCCCTCTCCCTAATCCTAATACTCGTGTCATTCTGGCTCCCTCAAATAACCCCTGACCACGAAAAACTGTCCCCCTATGAATGCGGGTTTGACCCCCTCGGGTCCGCTCGACTCCCTTTCTCCCTTCGATTCTTTCTAGTGGCCATCCTTTTTCTGCTTTTTGACCTAGAAATTGCCCTCCTCCTCCCCCTTCCCTGAGGAGATCAACTAGCCTCACCCCTTCTTACGTTCTTCTGGGCTACCGCCGTCATTACTCTCCTAACCCTGGGCCTAATTTACGAATGACTTCAGGGAGGCCTTGAATGGGCCGAATAGACATTTAGTTTAAGAAAAACATTTGATTTCGGCTCAAAAACTTCTGGTTAAAGTCCATATTTGTCTAATGACCCCTGTTCACTTTGCTTTTTCATCCGCTTTTCTCCTGGGCTTTACAGGCCTAGCATTTCATCGAACGCATCTCCTCTCCGCCCTCCTCTGCCTGGAAGGAATGATACTTTCCCTGTACGTTGCCCTATCCGTGTGAGCCCTTCAACTGGACTCCTCAAACTTCTCAGTAGCCCCTATGCTTCTCTTAGCATTTTCAGCCTGCGAAGCAAGTGCAGGCCTCGCACTACTTGTAGCCACTGCTCGCACACACGGAACAGACCACGTACAAAACCTTAACCTTCTACAATGTTAAAAATTCTAGTGCCTACCTTTATGCTTATCCCTACAGCCTGACTTCTGCCCGCCAAATGACTTTGGTCCTCCACCCTTGCCCAAAGTCTAATCATTGCCACTCTTAGTCTTTCCTGGCTAAAACATACATCCGAGACAGGCTGATCCGACCTTTCCTCCTATATAGCCACTGACCCCCTATCCACCCCCCTCCTCGTCCTTACCTGCTGACTCCTCCCCCTTATAATCTTGGCCAGCCAAAACCATACAGCGGCTGAACCCCTTAATCGCCAACGAATATACATCACACTTTTAATCTCCCTACAAATTTTTCTAATTATGGCCTTTGGAGCTACTGAAATTATTATGTTCTACGTTATATTTGAAGCTACCCTTATCCCAACACTCGTGATTATTACCCGATGAGGAAACCAAATAGAACGCCTTAACGCAGGCATTTATTTTTTATTTTATACCCTTGCGGGATCTCTACCCCTCCTAATTGCCCTTCTTATTCTTCAAAACACAACCGGAACCCTTTCCCTCATCACCCTTCAATATTCTAGTCCCCTTGCTCTAACTAACTACGCAGACAAACTCTGATGAGCGGGCTGCCTACTAGCCTTTCTAGTAAAAATGCCCCTGTACGGCGTCCATTTGTGACTTCCTAAAGCCCACGTTGAGGCCCCCGTTGCAGGTTCAATAATCCTTGCCGCAGTTCTACTTAAACTAGGGGGCTACGGCATGATGCGAATCGTCCTAGTTCTAGAGCCCCTAACTAAAGAACTTAGCTACCCCTTTATTGTATTTGCACTGTGAGGCATTATCATAACTGGCTCTATTTGCCTTCGCCAAACAGACCTAAAGTCCCTCATTGCCTACTCATCTGTCAGCCACATAGGCCTCGTCGTAGGGGGAATCCTTATCCAAACCCCCTGGGGATTTGCAGGCGCCCTAATTCTCATAATTGCCCACGGACTTACATCCTCCGCCCTTTTCTGTCTAGCAAACACCAACTATGAACGAACCCATAGTCGAACAATGCTTTTAGCCCGAGGCTTACAAATGGCCCTCCCCCTAATAACAGCGTGATGGTTCCTTGCCAGCCTCGCTAACCTAGCCCTCCCTCCCCTGCCCAACCTTATGGGGGAGTTAATGATCGTTACTTCCTTATTTAACTGATCTTGATGAACACTAGCCCTAACCGGACTTGGTATGCTTATTACAGCCAGCTACTCCCTCTATATATTCCTTATGACACAACGGGGGCCTCTCCCCTCCCACCTCCTAGCATTAGACCCTACTTACACCCGAGAACACTTGATTATAGCCCTCCACCTTCTACCCCTTCTACTCCTAATTATTAAGCCCGAACTAATCTGAGGCTGAGTCTACTGTAGATATAGTTTTAACAAAAACATTAGATTGTGATTCTAGAGATAGAGGTTAGACCCCTCTTGTCCACCGAGAGAGGCTTGCAGCAACGAAGACTGCTAATCTCCGCAACTTTGGTTGGACTCCAGAGCTCACTCGCCCAGCTGCTTCTAAAGGATAACAGCTCATCCATTGGTCTTAGGAACCAAAAACTCTTGGTGCAAATCCAAGTAGCAGCTATGCTTCCCACTCCTACCCTAATAATCTCGAGCCTCCTAATAATCCTCACACTTCTAAGCTTCCCCGTGCTTACAACCCTCAGCCCCACCCCCCAAAAAGCCACCTGGGCCCTCTCCCACGTCAAAACAGCCGTCAAATTGGCTTTCCTAGTGAGCCTTATGCCCCTATTCTTATTTCTAAACGAGGGAGCAGAAGCAATCGTCACCTCCTGAACCTGAATAAATACAGGCCCTTTTGATATTAACATTAGCTTCAAGTTTGACTTTTATGCCGTAGTCTTCACCCCTATTGCCCTATACGTTACCTGGTCCATCTTAGAATTTGCATCGTGATACATACACTCAGACCCTTACATAAACCGCTTCTTCAAATACCTACTTATTTTCCTCATCGCGATGCTTATCCTTGTGACAGCAAACAACCTCTTCCAACTTTTTATTGGCTGAGAAGGTGTAGGTATTATGTCATTTTTACTAATCGGCTGATGGTATGGCCGGGCCGACGCTAACACCGCCGCACTCCAGGCAGTAGTCTATAATCGAGTCGGGGATATTGGGCTAATCCTCGCCATAGCATGAATTGCTACGCACCTCAACTCTTGAGAACTCCAACAAATGTTCGCTAATGCAAAAGACTTTGATATAACCCTCCCTATCCTTGGCCTAATTATTGCAGCCACCGGAAAATCAGCCCAATTTGGACTTCACCCGTGACTGCCCTCTGCAATGGAGGGCCCCACGCCGGTCTCTGCCCTACTTCACTCAAGCACTATAGTCGTTGCCGGCATCTTCCTTCTAGTCCGCCTAAACCCCTTAATAGAAAACAACCCTACAACCTCATCTATCTGCCTATGCTTAGGGGCTCTTACTACACTTTTTACAGCTACCTGCGCTCTTACCCAGAACGATATCAAAAAAATTGTAGCATTCTCCACATCCAGCCAACTTGGCCTCATAATAGTTACAATTGGTCTTAACCAGCCCCAACTGGCTTTTCTCCACATCTGCACCCACGCCTTTTTTAAAGCGATGCTCTTTCTATGCTCCGGCTCCATCATCCATAGCCTAAACGACGAACAAGACATCCGAAAAATGGGAGGCATACACCATCTAACCCCATTTACGTCTTCTTGCCTAACAATTGGGAGCCTCGCCCTAACAGGCACCCCCTTCCTAGCGGGCTTCTTCTCTAAAGATGCAATCATCGAAGCCCTTAACACCTCCTACCTAAACGCCTGAGCCCTTACTCTAACCCTTCTTGCCACTTCTTTTACAGCAGTGTACAGCCTCCGTGTTATTTTCCTCGTTTCAATGGGCCACCCACGATTCAACGCCCTTTCCCCTATTAATGAAAACAATCAAGCGGTGATTAACCCTATCAAACGCCTAGCCTGAGGCAGCATCGTTGCGGGCCTTCTACTTACTACAAATATCCTCCCCCTTAAGACCCCTGTAATGACGATGCCCCCCGCACTTAAATTAGCCGCCCTAGCCGTTACCATTACTGGCCTAATTATTGCCTTAGAGCTCGCCAGCCTAACTAACAAACAATATAAAGTCTCCCCCTACCCCGCGCCCCATCACTTCTCTAATATGCTAGGCTTCTTCCCCCCTATCATTCACCGCTTTGTCCCTAAGCTTAATCTGCTCCTTGGACAAGCAATTGCCAGCCAAACAGTAGATCAGACCTGACTAGAAAAAGTCGGCCCCAAAGCCATTGTTTCATTGAACCTTCCTTTAATCGCTGCCACTGGTAACTTCCAACGAGGCCTAGTTAAAACTTACCTTATTACCTTTGCACTAACCCTAGCCATCGCCGTGCTGGCCTTTTTACTCTAAACAGCCCGCAGGGCCCCCCGACTTAGCCCCCGCGTTAACTCCAACACAACAAACAAAGTTAGTAACAACACTCCCGCACTAACTAACAGCATTCCGCCCCCAAAAGAATACATTATAGCAACACCCCCTATATCCCCCCGCGATAAAGAAAACCCAGCCAACTCATCTGCAGGCACCCAAGAAAACTCGTATCACCCCCCACTAAACAATAGTACCCCCACCACCAAACCCACCATATACAGCCCTACGTACCCTAAGACAGCCCAGCTCCCTCAACTTTCTGGGTAAGGCTCGGCTGCCAGAGCCGCCGAATATGCAAATACAACTAGCATCCCTCCCAAATAAATTAAAAATAATACTAAAGACAAAAATGGGCCCCCATGCCCCGCTAAAATACCACACCCTATTCCCGCCACCACCACTAGCCCCAAAGCAGCGAAATAAGGAGAAGGGTTGGAGGCAACAGCCACCAGCCCAAAAACAAGCCCTAATAAAAGTAAGCATATGAAATAAGTCATAATTTCTGCCAGGATTTTAACCAGGACTAATGGCTTGAAAAACCACCGTTGTAATTCAACTACAAAAACCTAATGGCCCATCTTCGCAAAACCCATCCCCTTATAAAAATCGCAAACGACGCATTAGTTGACCTCCCAGCCCCCTCGAACATCTCCGCCTGATGAAATTTTGGCTCTCTCCTCGGCCTCTGCCTTATTGCCCAAATCTTAACAGGCCTTTTCCTTGCAATACACTACACCGCGGATATCAATACGGCTTTCTCCTCAGTTGCACACATTACCCGAGACGTAAACTTCGGCTGACTTATCCGCAACCTACACGCCAACGGCGCATCCTTTTTCTTTGTCTGCATTTACATGCACATCGGACGAGGCCTTTACTATGGCTCCTACCTTTATAAAGAAACATGAAATATTGGCGTTATTCTCTTACTACTCGTAATGATAACCGCCTTTGTTGGCTATGTCCTACCATGAGGACAAATATCCTTTTGAGGGGCTACTGTAATTACTAACCTGCTTTCCGCCGTACCCTACGTGGGGAACGCCCTTGTACAATGAATCTGAGGGGGCTTCTCTGTTGATAACGCCACACTCACCCGCTTCTTTGCCTTCCATTTCCTCTTCCCCTTCGCGATCTTAGGGCTCACCCTCGTCCACCTTCTCTTCCTACACGAGACAGGCTCAAACAACCCACTTGGCCTTAGCTCCAAAGTAGACAAGATTCCATTCCACCCCTACTTCACCTACAAAGACCTTCTGGGATTTGCGGCCCTTCTTATTGTTCTCACATCCCTCGCCCTTTTCTCCCCCAACCTTCTTGGGGATCCTGATAACTTTATTCCCGCCAACCCTTTAGTTACCCCTCCCCATATTAAACCTGAATGGTACTTCCTCTTTGCCTACGCCATCTTACGCTCGATTCCTAACAAACTGGGAGGAGTCGTAGCCCTCCTGGCCTCGATTCTTATCCTCATGATTGTCCCTATTCTTCACACCTCTAAGTTCCGAAGTCTCACCTTCCGTCCTATCACTCAGTTTTTCTTTTGAGTACTAGTAGCTGACGTCTTTATCCTCACTTGAATTGGGGGCATGCCCGTAGAGGACCCTTACATTCTCATCGGCCAAGTCGCCTCCGCGCTTTACTTCTCTCTTTTCCTCATCCTTATGCCCATCGCGACTCTCCTAGAAAACAAATTCCTAGGCCTCTCATGCAATGATAGCTCAGCATCAGAGCGCCGGTCTTGTAAACCGGACGTCGGAGGTTAAAATCCTCCTCTCTGCATCAAAGAAAGGAGATTTTAACTCCTACCCCTAGCTCCCAAAGCTAGAATTCTAAATTAAACTATTCTTTGAATTTGCACAAAAGTACATATATGTATTATCACCATATACATATATTAACCATAAATAGCAGGTACTTGAGGACATATATGTTTTAACCCCATATCTAGGTGTTAACCCCACATATATCACCAAAAATCAAACACTTACATTAAGCACTAATGCAAAATCCCTAGAAACTGAATTAAATACAGGCGAAATTTATGGCTCTAACAGATAAACCCATAAGTCAAGTTATACTTCGACGCACCATCCCGTTAAGAAAAAAATATTAATGTAGTAAGAACCGACCAACCTGTGATTTCTCAATGCCAACGGTTATTGAAGGTGAGGGACAACTATTGTGGGGGTCACACCCAGTGAACTATTCCTGGCATTTGGTTCCTACTTCAGGGCCATAAACTGATATTATTCCTCACACTTTCATCGACGCTTACATAAGTTAATGGTGGAATACATCTCCGAGAGACCCCCCATGCCGGGCGTTCACTCTACAGCGCAGCTGGTTCCTTTTTTCTCTTTCCTTTCAGTTGACATTTCACAGCGCATACAGATCTGATATATCAAGGTGGAACATTTCCTTGAACTCAGGTATATAGTATTATAGCTAGAGGACTTAACCTGAGAAATACATAACTGATTTCAAGGACATAAGTGATTAGACATTCTCCTAATATTCATAAGACTATCTATATGATACTTTACCCCCTTTTTAACTCTAATTTTTTTCTCGTTAAACCCCCCCTACCCCCCTAAACTAGGACTATTATTAACACTCCTGCAAACCCCCCCGGAAACAGGAAGCCCCCTAGTTTTTTCTTTAAAATTTAATGCCCCAGGGATTACTCACATTCAAGAAAATATGAGAATACAGCAATCCCCCTGGCTCTTTTTATACCAAAATGTGCTCTTACATATTATTACAATATTGTAGTATT